AAAATTATTTTTTTAAATAAATTAATATTTATTATTTCAATTATAAATAACGGTTCAAAAATAATAAATCATAAAAAATTATTTTTAATTATAATAATTATTTCTTATTATATAAATTATTTATATATAATATATTTATTTATATATATTAATAATTTATATTAAATAGGTGATATTAATTATAGACCTATTAGTCCTATAATTAAAAAAAAAATGATATATTAATTAATAATAAATTTATATATATATATATATCGTATATAAATATTTTATATAATAGACAATAATTAAAAATTATTGTCTATTAATAAATTTAATAATTAATTAATTAATTATATTTAAATTAAATAACTTATAAATTTAAATATATATAAATTAATTAATTTAAATTAAATAAATTATAATAAAAAAAAAAAAAAAAAATTAGGGGAAATTATTAGGAGGATTGTACTTATTAAATTTAATTTAAAATAATATTTATTTATTATAAATTAATATATTTTATATTTTAAATAAATTTAAAAGTAAATAAAATTTAAAATTTTATAATTTTTATTATTTAATATTAATATTATTTTATTCTAGTTAAATATTTTATTATTATTTTATTTTACATGTAAATTTATGTGTGAATATTTTTTAATTTTAAAAATTATTAAATTTTATTTTATTCGCAGTAATTGATATTAATTATAAAAGAAATTTTGAATTAGTAATAATATATAGTATTGGTAAAATTTGTGCCAGCTACTGCGGTTATACAAATGATGCAAATAAAAATTTTTAGTATTAGTTAAATTAATAAATTATTAATATATTTATAAATTTATTAGGTGAAATTTTTAAATTTATTTATTATTAATTTTGAAAGTGATTTAAGCTATAAAAATTTTATTATAAACTAGGATTAGATACCCTATTATTAAAATTAAATAATTAAAAATACTTAAGTAGTATTAGTTATATTCTTAAAATTTAAAGAATTTGGCGGTGTTTTAGTCTATTTAGAGGAATCTGTTCTGTTATTGATAATCCACGTTGGACCTAACTTAAGTTTGTTTTCAATTTGTATATCGCCGTCATCAGAATATATTATAAGATTAATAATTTTCTGGATATTTTATTAAATAATATGTCAGGTCAAGGTGCAGTTTATGTTTAAGTAGAAATGGATTACAATAAATTTATTTATACGGATAATTTTTTGAAATAAAAATTTGAAGGTGGATTTAATAGTAATATAAAATAGATTATTTATATGATTATAGCTCTAAAACATGCACACATCGCCCGTCGCTCTCATTTTTAAAATGAGATAAGTCGTAACATAGTAGATGTACTGGAAAGTGTATCTAGAATGACAATTTAAAGCTTAATTAGTAAAGTATTTCATTTACATTGAAAAGAAATTTGTGCAAATCAATTTAAATTGATAATAATTATTTATTAATTATTTTTTTTTATTTATAATTATTAATAAAAATAATTTTAAAATTTTTAGTTTTAGTAATTTATAATGAAATAATAATTTTAATTATAGTGTATTAGTATTTTAAAAGAATATTGAAATAATTTGAAAAATTTTTAATTTTAAAGAAAATTTAATTTATTGTACCTTGTGTATCAGGGTTTATTAAATAAATAATTATTATATTAATTTTTCTCGAATTTTAAAGATTTAATTATATATAAAAGTTATTGTGGAATAACTATTTTTAATATATAATTAGAAATGAAACGTTAATCGTTTTAAAATATATCTAGTTTTTTAAGAAATAAATTTAATTTAGTTTATTTATTTTATTGGGTTAATTTTATATTAATTTAATAAATAAATAAAATAATATTTTAAGGGATTAGCTTTAAAATAAACTTTTATATTTTTAATAATTTTAAAATAAATATAAGCTTAAAAATAGCTATTATTAATAAATTTGTTATAATTTATTTTTTGAATAAAATTATTTAATTTAAATTAAGTTATTTATTAAAATGTAAATTTTAATTTTAAAAATTTATTAATTATGATAAAATTAGTATATAAATTTATATAATGTAATTAATTTGATAGGTTTTAATGAAGAATTCGGCAAATTAAATATATTCACCTGTTTAACAAAAACATGTCTTTTTGTATTTTATTTAAAGTCTAACCTGCCCACTGATTTTTAAAGGGCCGCGGTATTTTGACCGTGCGAAGGTAGCATAATCAATAGTCTTTTAATTGAAGGCTGGTATGAATGGTTGAATGAGATATATACTGTTTTTTTAAAATTTAAATAGAACTTTATTTTTTAGTTAAAAAGCTAAAATTAAATTAAAGGACGAGAAGACCCTATAGATCTTTATTTTTATAAATTATAAATTATAAAGAATTTTAAAATTTATATTTTAGATAAAATTTTACTGGGGTGGTATTAAAATTTAATTAACTTTTATTTATTTTTAACATTGATTTATGAATTAAAGATCCTGTATTATGGATTAAAAAATTAAGTTACCTTAGGGATAACAGCGTAATTTTTTTAGAGAGTTCATATCGATAAAAAAGATTGCGACCTCGATGTTGGATTAAGAGTTATTTTTAGGTGTAGAAGTTTAAAGTTTAGGTCTGTTCGACCTTTAGATTCTTACATGATCTGAGTTCAAACCGGCGTAAGCCAGGTTGGTTTCTATCCTTAATAATTTATTATATTGTAGTACGAAAGGACCTAATATAAAAAATATAATTTTATTAGATTGAAAATTATTAATATTATTTACTATTTTGGCAGATTAGTGCAATAAATTTAGAATTTATAAATATAATTAATAATTATAAATAGTATTGTTTATTTTTGATAAAATTATACCATTGATTGGAAGTTTATTATTAGTAATTTGTGTAATAGTAGGAGTTGCTTTTTTAACTTTATTAGAACGTAAGGTTTTAGGTTATATTCAAATTCGAAAGGGTCCAAATAAAGTTGGATTTAATGGGTTATTACAACCTTTTAGTGATGCTGTAAAATTGTTTACTAAGGAACAAACATATCCATTGTTATCTAATTATATTTCTTATTATTTTTCACCTATTTTTTCTTTATTTTTATCTTTATTAATTTGAATATGTATCCCTTATTTAATTAAATTATACTCTTTTAATTTAGGTGTTTTATTTTTTTTATGTTGTACTAGATTAGGGGTTTATACTGTTATAATTGCTGGTTGATCTTCTAATTCAAATTATGCATTGTTAGGGGGTTTACGAGCAGTTGCACAAACAATTTCTTATGAAGTTAGATTGGCTTTAATTTTATTAAGATTTATTTTTTTAATTGGTAATTATAATTTTTTAAATTTTTATAGTTATCAATCTTATATTTGATTTATTTTTTTTTGTTTTCCTTTAGGATTAGTTTGGTTAGCTTCTTGTTTAGCTGAAACTAATCGAACTCCATTTGATTTTGCAGAAGGTGAATCTGAATTAGTTTCAGGATTTAATGTTGAATATAGAAGAGGGGGATTTGCTTTAATTTTTTTAGCGGAATATTCTAGAATTTTATTTATAAGAATGTTATTTGTTGTTATTTTTTTAGGTAGAGATATTTACAGATTAATATTTTTTTTTAAATTAACATTTATTTCTTTTATTTTTATTTGAGTTCGAGGAACTTTACCTCGATTTCGATATGATAAATTAATATATTTGGCTTGAAAAAGTTTTTTACCTTTATCTTTAAATTATTTGTTTTTTTTTGTTGGGTTAAAGATTTTTTTTATTTCTTTATTATTTTAATGAATAATTTTTAGTACTAATAAATTAATAGAAGACTTTACTTCTTTCTTATGTTTTCAAGACATATGCTATAAAAGCTTATTAATTAATTTAGTAATTTATCTCAATATTTAGCTACTAAAGGATTAATAATGAAGTATGAAAAATATAAAACTGTTAAAATTTGACCAGTTAAAACATAAGGATCTTCTACTGGACGAGCTCCAATTCATGTTAATAATGAAGCAACAACTACTATATTTCAATATAAAATTTGATTTAATGGATAAAATTGTAATCCTCGGAATTTACTAGCATGAGTAAAAGGTAAAATTAATAAAATTGCAATTGATAAAACTAAGGCAATTACTCCTCCTAATTTATTTGGAATAGATCGTAAAATTGCATAAGCAAATAAAAAATATCATTCTGGTTGAATATGAACAGGAGTAACTAAAGGATTAGCTGGAATAAAATTTTCTGGATCTATTAATAAATAATTAAATTTTCAAATAAAAAAAATTAAAATTCATAAAAATACAATAAATCCAAAAATGTCCTTATAAATAAAATAAGGGTGAAAAGGAATTTTATCAACATTTCTATTTAACCCTAATGGATTATTAGATCCTGTTTGATGTAAAAATAATAAATGAATTATTATTAAAGCTAAAATAATAAATGGAAAAATAAAATGAAAAGTAAAGAATCGAGTTAATGTAGCATTATCTACAGCAAACCCCCCTCAAATTCATTGTACAAGATCTATTCCTAAATAAGGAACTGCTGATAATAAATTTGTAATAACTGTAGCTCCTCAAAAAGATATTTGTCCTCAAGGTAGAACATAACCTAAAAATCCAGTTGCTATAGTTAAAAATAAAATAATTACTCCAGTATTTCATGTTATATGATATAAATATGATTCATAATAAACACCTCGTCCAACATGAATAAATAAACAAGCGAAAAAAAATGAAGCTCCATTAGCATGGCAAATTCGTAAGAATCAACCATTATTAACGTCTCGACAAATATGATTTACACTATTAAAAGCTGTTTCAATATCAGCAGCATAATGTATTGCTAAAAATAAACCAGTTAAAATTTGTAATATTAAACATAATCCAAGTAATGATCCAAAATTTCATCAAGCTGAAATATTTGAAGGAGCAGGTAAATCTACTAATGCATTATTAGCAATTCTAATTAATGGGTGGGTTTTTCGAATAGGTTTAAACATTAATTTATTGGTCGTAAAGGGCCATAAAATTTTTTTGTAATTTTTACAGTTACAAGAAGAGTTAAAAATAAATAATTAATTAATAATAAAGTAATTAAATTTGTAGGAAAATTGTATATTTTATTTAATGATAATACATTTTCGTTAATTAAATTATTTATTATTGAAATTTTTTCTATTTCTATATTTATAATAAATTGTTCAGTTAAAGATTTATCTATAATAAAAAAAATAGTTATTATAAATATAAAAATAATAAATCTAATAATTGTTAATCTAAAAGATATAGAAAATATTTCATTTGATGATAATGAAGTTACATAAATAAATAAAATTAATATTCCCCCTAAAAAAATTAAAAATAATACATAAGAAAATCAAAATGTTTTTACGTAAATTCCAGTTAATAAACATGTTAAAAATGTTTGAATTAAAAGTATTAATCCTATAGATAATGGATGTTTTATTTGTATAAAAATAAATCTTATAATTAAGCAAATTGTTATAATAATTAATTTTGTAATTTCAAGAAATAGTTTATTTAAAATATTAACTTTGGGAGTTAGTGAAAAAGAGATTTCTTTTTTCTTGAAGTTTAAAAAGAATAATTCTTATTTTTAGTTTACAAGACTAATGTTTTTGTTAAACTATTTAAACTTATTAATGGCAAATATATTTTTAATATTTTATTTATCCATAGTTATATTTTTATTTGGTTGTATAGTTTTTGTTTCTAATCGTAAACATTTATTATCTACTTTATTAAGATTAGAATATATAGTTTTAAGTTTATTTATTTTTTTATTTTTTTATTTAAATTTTATAAATTATGAGATATATTTTAGTATATTTTTTTTGACTTTTTGTGTTTGTGAAGGAGTTTTAGGTCTATCAATTTTAGTATCTATAATTCGAACTCATGGTAATGATTATTTTCAAAGTTTTTCTATTTTACAATGTTAAAGTTTATTTTTATAATATTATTTATATTTCCTCTTTCTTTTTTAAAGAATTTTTATTGAACGGTTCAAAATTTAATTTTTTTATTAACTTTTTTATTTATAATTAATTTAAGATCATTAAATTATTTTAATTATATTTCTTATTATTTTGGGTTAGACATAATTTCATATGGATTAATTTTATTAAGATTTTGAATTTGTGGTCTTATGTTAATAGCAAGAGAAAAAGTTTTTACTTATAATAATTATGAAAAATTATTTATTTTTATAATTTTATTTTTATTATTAATATTAGTGTTAACTTTTAGATCAATAAGTGTTTTTATATTTTATTTATTTTTTGAAGCAAGATTAATTCCTACTTTATTTTTAATTTTAGGATGAGGGTATCAACCAGAGCGATTACAAGCTGGAGTTTATTTATTATTTTATACTTTATTAGCTTCTTTACCATTATTAATTGGTATTTTTTATATTTTAAATTTTATAAATACTTTATCTTTTACATTATTATTAAATTTAAGATTTATAAATATAAATTTATTATATTTATCTTTAATTTTTGCTTTTTTAGTAAAAATACCTATATTTTTAGTTCATTTATGACTTCCTAAGGCTCATGTTGAAGCCCCTGTTTCTGGGTCAATAATTTTAGCTGGTATTTTATTAAAGTTAGGAGGTTATGGGTTATTACGAATATTTAGATTATTACAAATTTCAGGAGTAAAGTATAATTATTGATGAATTAGTATTAGTTTAGTAGGAGGGGTATTAATTAGATTAGTATGTTTACGACAAACTGATTTAAAGGCTTTAATTGCTTATTCTTCTGTTGCTCATATAGGAATTGTACTAAGAGGATTATTAACAATAACTTATTGAGGATTAACTGGTTCTTATGCTTTAATAATTGCTCACGGTTTATGTTCTTCAGGATTATTTTGTTTAGCAAATATTTCTTATGAACGAATAGGAAGACGAAGTTTATTAATTAATAAGGGATTATTAAATTTTATACCAACATTAAGATTGTGGTGATTTTTATTATGCTCTGGGAATATGGCTGCTCCTCCTACATTAAATTTATTAGGTGAAATTTCTTTATTAAATAGAATTGTTAGATGGTCTTGAGTGACTATAATTATGTTAGCTTTTTTATCTTTTTTTAGTGCAGCTTATTCATTATATTTATTTGCTTATAGTCAGCATGGAAAGGTATATTCTGGGGTTTATTTTTTTTCTGTTGGGACAATTCGAGAATTTTTACTATTAATATTACATTGACTACCTTTAAATTTATTAATTTTAAAGAGAAGTTTTTGTATATTATGAATTTATTTAAATAGTTTAATAAAAATATTGATTTGTGGTGTCAATGATATGAGTTTTCATTTTAGATCGTGAATTATTTAATTAATTATTGTAAAATTAGTTTTTATTTTTTATTATCAATTAGAATTTCATTATTTTTAATTAGATTAAAATTTTTATTAACAGATTTAGTTTATTTTATTGAATGAGAGGTTTTATCCCTTCAATCAATATCAATTGTTATAACTTTTTTATTTGATTGAATAAGTTTAATATTTATGTCTTTTGTTTTATTAATTTCTTCATTAGTTATTTTTTATAGAAATCAATATATAGAAGAAGATTATAATATTAATCGATTTATTTTATTAGTATTAATATTTGTAATATCAATGATAATATTAATTATTAGTCCAAATTTAATTAGAATTTTATTAGGATGAGATGGTTTGGGTCTTGTTTCTTATTGTTTAGTTATTTATTTTCAAAACGTTAAATCATATAATGCAGGGATAATTACTGCACTATCTAATCGAATTGGAGATGTTGCATTATTATTAGCTATTGCTTGAATATTAAATTATGGTAGATGAAATTATGTATTTTATTTAGAAATAATAGGAAAAAATACAGAAATAATAATTATTGGAGGGTTAGTTATATTAGCAGCAATAACAAAAAGTGCTCAGATTCCTTTTTCATCTTGACTTCCTGCAGCTATAGCAGCCCCTACTCCTGTATCAGCTTTAGTTCATTCTTCAACTTTAGTAACAGCGGGGGTTTATTTATTAATTCGTTTTAATATTTTATTAATAGATTGATGAATAGGACAATTTTTATTGTTAGTTTCTGGTTTAACTATATTTATAGCGGGATTAGGAGCTAATTTTGAATTTGATTTAAAAAAAATTATTGCTTTATCAACTTTAAGTCAATTAGGTTTAATAATAAGAATTTTATCAATAGGGTTTTATAAATTAGCTTTTTTTCATCTTTTAACTCATGCCTTATTTAAGGCATTATTATTTATATGTGCTGGATCTATTATTCATAATATGAAAAATTCTCAAGATATTCGAATAATAGGAAGATTAAGAATAAGTATACCATTAACATGTAGCTGTTTTAATGTAGCTAATTTAGCTTTATGTGGGATACCTTTTTTAGCCGGATTTTATTCAAAGGATTTAATTTTAGAAATAGTAATATTATCATATGTAAATATGTTTTCTTTTTTTCTTTTTTTTTTTAGTACAGGATTAACTGTATGTTATTCATTTCGATTAGTTTATTACTCAATAACTGGGGATTTTAATAGAAGAGTGTTACATCCTTTAAATGATAAGGGTTGAACTATATTATTTAGTATTTGTTTTTTAATAATTATAGCAGTTATTGGTGGAAGAATATTAATATGATTAATATTTTTAAATCCTAGAATAATTTGTTTACCATTTGATATAAAAATTTTAACTTTAGTTGTTTGTATTGTTGGAGGGGTTTCTGGATATTTATTAAGAAACGTGAGTTTATTTTTTACTAATAAGGTTTTATATTTTTATAATTTTACTAATTTTGCAGGATCAATATGATTTATACCAATAATTTCTACTATTGGTATTATTAATTATCCATTAAAGTTAGGATTATATTCTTATAAAAGTTTTGATCAAGGATGAAGAGAATTTTTTGGAGGTCAAATATTATATAATCAATTAAAGAATTATTCTTTATATTTACAAGAATTTCAAATAAATAGTTTAAAAATTTATTTATTAAGTTATATATTATGATTTATTGTTTTATTAATATTAGTTGTATTAGTAAATTAATTTAAATAGCTTATATTTAGAGCATGACACTGAAGATGTTAGGGAGATTAATTTAATCTTTAGATATTTATAAAAAATAAATTTTTATTTTTACATTGAAAATGTAATGTTTTTATTAAACTACATAAATAGAAATATGTTGATCAAGAAAAAGCTGCTAACTTTTATCTTTAATGGTTTAATTCCATTTATATTTCTTTTTAATTGGAACTTAAATATTCAATTTTATCATTAACAGTGATATACCTCTTTTTGGTTTCAATTAATAAGGTAAATTGAATAATTCAATACTTTTTAAATGCAAATTAAATGTTATAGTTAACTATTACCCTAAAATATGGGTGAATTTCACCTAAGATTAGGCCGAAACTAATTGCAATATATCGCTTCATATTTATTCATTTCATTCTAAGGCTCCTTGATTTCATTCATGATATAAACCAATTAAAAGAATAAAAATAAAAAAAAGTCTAGTAATTGATCAATTTATTAAATTTGATGTTTTAATAATTATAATTATTGGTAATAAAAGAGCAATTTCAACATCAAAAATTAAAAAAATAATTGCAATTAAAAAGAATCGAAGTGAAAATGGTAGTCGTGAAGAATTTATTGGATCAAATCCACATTCAAAAGGTGAACATTTTTCTCGATCTAATAGTGTTTTTTTTGATAATAAAGTAGCTAATATTATTACTACAATAGTAATAATAAAAATAATTGTTGTTATAATTGATAATATTAATATTATTTATACTAAAATTATTTAGTCCTTGTGATTGGAAGTCACATATACAAATATATACTTTATAAATATCTACCTCATCAATAAATAGAAATATATAAAAATAATCATACTACATCAACAAAATGTCAATATCAGGCTGCTGCTTCAAATCCAAAGTGATGATTTTTTGAAAAATGAAAATTAATATGTCGTAAAAAACAAATTAATAAAAACGTTGTTCCAATTAATACATGAAGACCATGAAATCCTGTAGCCATATAAAAAGTTGACCCATATACTGCGTCTGCAATTGTAAATGGAGCTTCAATATATTCATATGCTTGAAGAATAGAAAAATAAATTCCTAATACAATAGTAAAAAATAATCCTTGAGTAGCTTGGGAATGATTACTTTCTATTAATGCATGATGAGCTCATGTAACTGTTACTCCTGAAGCTAATAAAATTGCTGTATTTAATAAAGGAATTTGAAATGGGTTAAAAGCAATAATTCCTACTGGAGGTCATGTTATTCCTAATTCAATAGTTGGAGATAATCTACTATGAAAAAATGCTCAGAAAAAAGAAATAAAGAAAAATACTTCTGAAACAATAAATAAAATTATTCCTCATCGTAATCCAATAGTTACAGGAAATGTGTGTAGACCTTGAAATGTTCCTTCTCGAGAAATATCTCGTCATCATTGGTATATTGTTAAAATTGTAATAATATTACCTAAAATAAATAAAGTTATTGTATATTGGTGAAATCATTGAACTAATCCAGAAACTGTAGTTATTGCTCCAATAGCTCCTGTTAGTGGTCAAGGACTATAATCTACTAAATGGAATGGGTGATTTGCGTGTGCTGACATTAATTTACTTCTCTTGAATAAAGAGTACTTAATACTGCAAATACATATGATTGAATGATTGCAACAGCTGATTCTAAAACTAATAATGCAATTTGTGTAGTTAAAATTAAAGATAAAATAATGTAATTTGATGTTATTGGCCCTGTATTTCCTAATAGTGTTAGTAATAAATGTCCGGCAATTATATTAGCAGTTAATCGAACAGCTAGTGTTCCAGGTCGAATAACATTACTAATTGTTTCAATGCATACCATAAAAGGTATCAATACGGGAGGTGTTCCTTGAGGAACTAAATGAGCAAATATATGTTGTGTATGATTGATTCAACCATAAAGTATAAAACTTAATCATAATGGAAAGGCTAAAGCTAAAGTTAAAGTTAAATGACTTGTACTAGTAAAAATATATGGGAATAAACCTAAAAAATTATTAAATATAATTAAAGAAAATAATGAAATAAATATTAATGTTCTTCCATTATGTCCTGAAGAACCTAATAATGTTTTGAATTCCTTATGTAATGTTAACAAAATATTATTTCATACAACTTGGAATCGATTAGGTAACAATCAAAATGAAAAAGGAATTAATAATAATCCTAAAAAAGTACTTAATCAATTAAGAGAAAGATTTAAAATTGTTGTTGAAGGGTCAAATACAGAAAATAAATTTGTTATCATTTTCAATTTAATTTATTAAATTTAATATTTAATGATTGAGAAGTTTTTAATGGTGTATAAGAAAAACAAAAGTAATTTAAAATATTAAAAATTACTAATGTAATTGAAAATACAAGGAATAAAATTAACCAATTAATAGGGGCTATTTGTGGAATTAAAAAATATTAGATTAAACTAATTTTTTTAGTTTGACATACTAAGGTTTTGTATAAAACTAATTTTTTTTAAGTTTTATTTCATTAGAAGTAAGTGCTAATTTACTATAATATGATTTAAGAGATCATTACTTGCGCTTCAGTCATCTAATGAATTAGTTATATTAGTAATTCATTTAATAAAATAATTTATTGGAATTCTTTCAATTACAATTGGTATAAAGCTATGATTTGCTCCACAAATTTCTGAACATTGGCCAAAAAATAATCCAGGTCGATTGATTAAAAAATTAATTTGATTTAATCGTCCTGGTGTAGCATCAACCTTTACTCCTAGAGATGGTACTGTTCATGAATGTAATACATCAGTAGCTGTTACTAAAATTCGAATTTGATTATTTATTGGTAAAACAATTCGATTATCTACATCTAAAAGTCGAAATCCGTTTGTTTCTAATTCATTTGTTGGAATTATATATGAATCAAATTCTAAGTTTAAAAAATCAGAATATTCATAACTTCAGTATCATTGATGTCCTACAGACTTTAATGTAATTGAAGGGGTATTAATTTCGTCTATTAAATATAATAAACGTAAAGATGGGAATGCAATAAATATTAAAATAATTGCAGGTAAAACAGTTCAAATAATTTCAATTGTTTGCCCATGTAATAAATAACGATTAGTAAATTGATTAAATATTAACATTCCTATAATATATCCAACTAAAATTGTAATTATTGTTAAAATTAAAAGAGTGTGATCATGAAAAAAATTTAATTGTTCTATTAAAGGGGAAGAACTATCTTGTAAACCTAAATTCGCTCATGTTGCCATTTTCTAACAAAAGATAAAATCTTTATATATGAAGCTTAAATTCATTGCACTAATCTGCCATATTAGAAATTATTAGTTAATAAAGGTAATTCAGCATATGTATGTTCTGCAGGAGGAAGAGTATGATACCATTCAATTGATGAAGATAATTGTATAGGGAAAGCAGGAGTTCGTTGTGTAATTATACTTTCTCAAATAATAAATAAAAAGTATAAAATAGCAAATAATGAAATTGTACTTCCTAATGATGAAACAATATTTCAGGCTAAATAACTATCTGGAAAATCTGAGTATCGTCGAGGTATCCCAGCTAATCCAAGGAAATGTTGAGGGAAGAATGTTAAATTTACTCCAATAAATATTATTCCAAATTGATACTTTAATCAAGATGGGTTTATTGTTAGCCCAGTTAATAAAGGGTATCAATGAACAAATCCTGCTATAATAGCAAATACAGCTCCTATTGATAATACATAGTGGAAATGGGCTACTACATAATATGTATCATGTAATACAATGTCAATTGATGAATTAGCTAGTACTACTCCTGTTAATCCTCCAACTGTAAATAAAAATACAAATCCAAATGATCATAATATAGCAGGGCTATAAGTTAATTGTGTTCCATGTATAGTAGCTAATCAACTAAAAATCTTAATTCCAGTTGGAACAGCAATAATTATAGTTGCTGATGTAAAATAAGCTCGTGTATCTACGTCTATTCCTACTGTAAATATATGATGAGCTCATACAATGAATCCTAATAATCCAATTGCTAATATAGCATAAATTATTCCTAAATTTCCAAAAGTTTCCTTTTTACCACTTTCTTGTGTAATAATATGAGAAATTATTCCAAATCCAGGTAAAATTAAAATATAAACTTCTGGATGACCAAAGAATCAGAATAAATGTTGATATAAAATAGGATCTCCCCCTCCAGCTGGGTCAAAAAATGAAGTATTTAGATTTCGATCTGTTAAAAGTATAGTAATAGCTCCAGCTAATACTGGTAAAGATAATAATAATAATACTGCTGTAATTACTACCGATCATACAAATAAAGGTATTCGATCTAATGTAATTCCTGGAGATCGTATATTAATTACAGTTGTAATAAAATTTACTGCTCCTAAAATTGAAGAAATCCCTGCTAAATGTAGTGAAAAAATAGCTAAATCTACTGATGCTCCGGCATGAGCAATTCCAGATGAAAGTGGTGGATAAACAGTTCACCCTGTTCCTGCTCCATTTTCTACTATACTTCTAGAAATTAGTAGAGTTAATGAAGGAGGTAATATTCAAAAACTTATATTATTTATTCGAGGGAAAGCTATATCAGGGGCTCCTAATATTAATGGAACTAATCAATTTCCAAATCCTCCAATTATAATAGGTATAACTATAAAAAAAATTATAATAAAAGCGTGTGCTGTTACAATAACATTATAAATTTGATCATCTCCAATAAAAGCACCAGGATGACCTAATTCAGCTCGAATTAGAATACTTAAAGAAGTTCCTACTATTCCGGCTCAAGCTCCAAAAATAAAATATAAAGTACCAATATCCTTATGATTTGTTGAAAATAATCATTGTCGCGATTAAATGGCTGAAGTTTAGGCGATAAATTGTAAATTTATTTATGGGAATTATTCTCTTTAATCAGGCTTTATAGTCAATAATGATATTAGACTGCAATTCTAAAGGAATAAATAATTTATTAAAGCTTAAGAATTAAAAGATTAATACAAATATTTTCAGCTTTGAAGGCTATTAGTTTATTTAACTTAAATTCTTATATAATTATATAAATTATAAAAATTATAACTAATCCACAAATTGAAATAAAATTAAATATTAAATTAATTGAAGATATTTTGTTATTATAATTATTTTTTAATATTCACGAATTTTTTTGATAGTTTAATATAAAAATTCTGTAAGATAGACGTAAATAAAAAAATAATGTAATTAAAGTTAAACAAACACTAATTGTTAAAATAAATAATTGTCCTATATTAGTTAAATTTTGAATTACTAATCATTTTGGCAAAAATCCTAAAAAGGGGGGTAAACCTCCTAAAGATAATAAATTTAAGAAAATTAATAGTTTAACAATTGGGTTTATTATTGAAATATTAAAAATTTGATTGAAATAAAATAATTTAAAATTATTAAATATTAAAACAATTGAAAATGACAATAAAGAATATATTAAAAAATAAGTTATTCATAATATTTCATTATTTATTATTGCTAATAGTATTCAGCCTAAATGATTAATTGATGAAAATGCTATTAATTTTCGAATTGATGTTTGATTTAATCCTCCTAAAGATCCAATTAATATTGATAAAATAATAGAAATTATAAAAAAATTATAAATAAAATTATAAGAAATTAATATTAATGGAGCAATTTTTTGTCATGTTATTAAAATTAAACCATTAATTCAAGATAATCCTTCTATTACCTCTGGGAATCAAAAATGGAATGGAGCAGCTCCTCTTTTTAATAAAAGAGTTGAAAGAATCAAAATTTCATTAAAATTATTATTTAATAAAAAATTATTATTATATATGAATATTAATATAATAATTGCAAATAATAAAATTGAAGAAGCAAAAGCTTGGGTTAAAAAATATTTTAAAGAACTTTCTGAAGTTAATAAATTTTTTTTATTATCATTTATTAGGGGGATAAATGATAACAAATTAATTTCTAACCCCATTCATGCTCCTAGTCATGAATTTGAAGAAATAGTAACTAGTGTTCCAAAAATTAATGTAATAAAAAAAATATTATTAGAAATTTTTTTAATTAAAAAGAAAAGGATTATAACCTTTATAAGTGGGGTATGAACCCAATAGCTTGATTAGCTTATCTTTTTATATTTTGGTGTATGATGCACAAAAGATTTTGATTCTTTTAGAAACAGTTTAATTCTGTTAAATATAATGAATGAAATGTTAAATTTCATGATTTACCCTATCAAGGTAATCCTTTTTATCAGGCAATTCATT